TAGCTACAAAACCTGCATATTGAGTCCACTTCGGATTACACTTTGGTGCAATCCTCGCTACATGAACGTGAATACCGATTTACCTTGACTACTGAAACCATACATATTGAGGAGCTACTCTTCTACTTACTGCTTTCAAACCATCAGATCGAAGAAGACACCTGCGGTGAAACCTTCCTATTGATTCCCGTTAGTTGGGGCAAGAAACGCTATGAATGTCTGGCTGTTAAGTCTCACATCGTCTTTCGGTTAGCTCGGAAATCAATATGCTGACCTCGTCCCCTGTCGTTATGCTAGAATGAAAGATAAGACGTGCAGGGCAGGGAGCTATATGGACTACCGTAGTGAGCGTACTAGAGAGAGATCAAATATCGTAGTAAAGTAAGTTGAGTGAGCTTAATAGCATGATTTATCCAGTGAAAGCAGTAGTGAGGTAGCTCAATAAACGTAGCAAACACCGGCTAGATTAAGTATAAGTAGGGCAGGCTGCTAACTCAGGGGATTCTTTGTCGATAGAAGGAATTCGCGAAAGTCGCTGATGAAGAGATACTAAAAGAGGGCTTCTCATTATGTGGATACAAAGGCTTCAAGTGGTGCGGTTCCCACAGGAATTGCAAACACCTGAAGAGAGGGGGTCCAACCCGATACGATATCCTTCTTTCACTAGAAAGAAGTATTCATAGTCCAATCCATTACAGCCCGGCAGTCTAACAGGCGTAGATCACACTGGAACTTGATAGCCAGAATCTCTTGACCGTCCCATCTATACTTTCCTTTGAATGAAGAAGATAAAGAATTGATATATTTCGACTTGATCTTATTCTCCAACCCGCTTATCTCGTAATGAGAATAGAATAGGAAAAGTCCGTAACGAAAGTACGCCTGCGCGCTCTATCTCTATGTATTGAAGTATTGAACGCGAACCGAACTACTCTACGCATAGCCGAACACATGTACGATCGATCAAGTGTTGGGCTCTGCTTTTGCCATTGCTGGTCATTCTTGATTCGTTGCAAGACTGGCACATACTCTTATCGTAACAATTCGATACGCCAAACCTATGACCGAGCTATTGACTACAACGACGACAGGGGAGGGATTTCGCGTAGTCTATAATTTGATTCATTTATATGATAAGTGAACAGGGGCCAACTTAAAGACGAGAGTCAATAGTCGCTCAGTAGTCAGGCTGTAAAAGCAACAGCCTAAGCAATGGATAATCCAGTTCGGCCTAGCCTCCCACGATCAATGATCAATACGCCCGCTTGTAACTGACGTAACTAAGTTCCTCGGCTGTCGTAGATGCGCAATTGACTATTGACTAAGGAAAAAGGCTGCTTTGCGCACTCTCGCGTGTGATTGGGCCTTCAAGGGGCCAAACGAACGTTTTTGAGTTTTATTACTTTCCTCATCTTCATATGGGGCTTCCGCTTCTGCATTAAGGCGGAGGCTTCCTCTCAAAAGTGGAAAAGAAAAAGAGGGTAAGACCCTGAAGTCGATCCGCGATATAGGAGTACTCCGCCGGGGAGCTGCACCAAGGGAGTGCCCGAGCTTTCACTATGACTACGAGCTGTTGGGATCACATTCGAGGAGGTCAAGTCGGGTTGAATAGATGAGTGTCACGGCTAAGTCCGGGTCTTGTCATACCAACATCGGTCTATCAGACTTTACCTCTATTGATCTTCCTTAGCAACTATAGAATAGATACGAGTTAAGATAGGGTTTTTACACCCGATTAGACATTCTGACCTCTTGTTCGGAGATGCTAACTTCTATCCATACTGAAGCTGCTATAACACTATAACAAAGGGCCTTCCCCGTTCAGGCGAAGACTAAGTCTAAGTAGCGATCTTTCCTATTTTGGAAAAGATTTATATTAATTATAAGATAAGATTGCCCCGGGGGTATCACGCTCAATAGAACCATACTTTGCTATGTCAATAGGAGAGAGAAAGAAAGAGGAGGCCTTGTTATATATTTCGGAAATCGAATCATCATGCACTTTAGGCCCTTCTGAAAGCCATGACGCAGGGTCGCACGAGTAGCGAAAGACTGAGCTCGCTCATGTTTTCATGCTTCACAGCAACCCAGGCTAGGAAGCTTTAAGGCCATATCATATGGGTTGGAAAACTCCGATAAATAAAACCGGGAAGGCTTGAATGGATGGCTTCCAAGGCCAGGGCTCGCTCCTGCACAATTGACCTGCTTCGTACCAGCTAGTATCTGACTTACTTAATGCACTCACAAGCGTTCGCATCGCTGCCCTAGCTTCGTGTTAAAGGCACAACGGAAAGAACGACTTACTCTATTGACGTAATATTCATTCATAGTGGCCAGGCGGGCCGTTCCATTATCAGGCTTAAACCACAGTGTTTGAAGGAAAGAACTCCTCCCTGTGAGACTAAGGATCTACATCCCAACGACGTTCCCGCGAAGATAAAAAAAAACTCTTTTGATTTGAAATGGCAAGAAAACCCAATGGATTGCGGGGGTTTCATAAGGCACTCACCCCTATTTGATTTTTATTTGAGAGGGTGCACCTAAGGAAGGAATTTGAGAAGCTAAGTAAGAAAAGGGATCGCAAAGATCAATTACCAAGCAAGGGGAAAGCAAACGCTACCAGTGTTGCGAGGAAAACCCCCGGGATTCCATGGTAAATTGAAAACTCTTAGATAGGAACGTTCAGCGATTGAATTACCTTCAGTAAATCTAACCAGCTAAGCTACCTAAATAACCTTTCTAATTAAGTTAAGAAAGGGCGGTTCTGTCGATTCCCAATCTCGAAACTGAGAGTGCGAAGTCACAAGCGGATGAGCTATATGTGCAGTTAAAAAACCCAGTTAAGAAAGGAAAGATATAGCTATCAAGCTTAAACTTGAACTCGAGCCGGGATCTATACACTGATAGGTTGACCTTTAGGAAAGCAACCAAAGACCAAATATGGTATAGCGCGGCGAATCCTTCTGTAATGAATGAAACCTCCTGCTCTTGCTGTTGATCGCCTAACTATTACTGTTTAATCCCTAACTGTTGAAGCCTAAGCCTTCAGTGTGCAAATGCCTTTGGTCTCTGCGTCGCTTAGGCTGGTTCAATGCCCCGGGAGGAAAAAGTATTCGCTGGTCTTCGCTTGTAGAGTTGCATCACAACGGCTCTCTCCTGCCACCTTACCTTCATGTGGAAGGATAATGAATAAAGAAAGTTGTGTAGATCCATCTATTCCCGTGGTTCAGAGAAAGTGATTTTCATCTATCCTAGAAAAGCTGTCCAGCGAGCCTATGTAATAAGGTAATAAGTCAATCCTTTTTCCTGCCTCACAGACCTGTGATCAAGGAGCGATAGAATTGAAGAAAGGTGGAAGCTTACCTTATTACTTATTAAAATAGGGTTCCAAACCTATCTTACTAATAAGAAGAAAGGGGCAAGCTAAAACAAACCTACTCCTAACAGGGTCGAAGTATTGCATTATCTATCCGCCCGACAGCAGCAGAGGGGGTTCGATTCCCGTTATACGCGATGTGGAGAAAAAGACTGATTATTAGAGATATGCCTTGCCTGCATTAAGATTTAAAACTTGTCGTCTACTTTCAGGAAATGTTTGGAACAGAGAACTTACAATAATACAACGCCGCATTCTCAAAAGATTGAGAAACAAGAAGAGATCTATTAAGAGAAAGATTTATTCTCGAAAAAATCTTAACAGTTACATTCAATTACAAACTACACGAAAGTTGTCCCTTTTTCATGGAGATTTACCCATCACAGAGATGCACAGAAGAAGAAAACGATCATATATCCCCTTTCTACTCAATCCAGAAACAAGATCGGACGTTATTCCGGTTCGTCTCCATTTTCGTGAAACTATTCCTCAAGCAAGGCAGCCGATCAGTCATCGAAGGGTTTGTGTGAATCATAGAATGGTAAACATTATTCATTTTAAAGTGTCCCACGGTGATATAATATCTTTTCAAGAAAATGATGCGAGCGGTGAAGAAATAAGGAGATCTTTCTATATCGAAATATCAGTTGAAAAATTCATAGGAAAATTTCTGGATCGCCCGGTCAGAATGTGGAGAAGAACCAAAACAAAATGGTTCCGAAAACTCAAAACTAAGAAGGAATGCCGCCTACTACTAAAATCCAAGTTTTTACTACAGTTGCGTTCTTCTATGCAAGAAGAAGACACAAAGAAGTTTGGATCCAAAAAAGTATGCTTAGGCAGTTATTTCGATGAGCACAACAGAATGAAGAGGAATTTGTATCATTTCAAATCCCTATTCTTATCGAAAAGAAGGAACGAGAAAAACCGAAATATTCATATTCCTACTCAAACAAGAAATCCTATAGTTTACAACTCTTCTTTATCTTTATATAGTAATTCGACCTATTGCTCCGCATCCCCCCATCAGTTTACTATGAATAGAAAAAGAATAGAAATACCTACTCATTATTCGGAGGTGAATCATAGAACACCAAAAGCTGTGGTATCTTATGGACCTAACATAGGTCACATCCCTCACGACATAAGATTGAAAGATCCAAACCTTCTTCTTCGGAGCGGAAACGAACGTGGCCAAAACATATAAAGATCGGCGTAGTCGCTCATAAGGGACATATCTATCCGGATAGAGGATAGTCTAGATCTATTCATAGATAGATCTCTATCCATATAGATAGGTATCTTCGTGGATAGAGATAAAGATAGGGATCCATCTAGACCTTGAATCACTATTTCCATTTTTTTTCGATTGATTGCCTTTTTTTGTTTTTGACCACAAGTTTTAAATCTTAATGCAGGGCAAGGAAATCTCGTTTTTCAATTATTATAATTATATTAGGGTCGGAGCGTAGACGAAGCGAGCAGAGCCCAGGAAACAGGGAAGCCCGTCATAAAGCAGTCGACTAGAAGTCGAAGACTGCTGGCCTGAGAGAAGGCGGCCTCTCTCGGGAAACATGGCAAAATTTCTCTTCTTTCTTTTTGCTTTTTTATTTTGTGGGTAGGTTCAGTAAGAGCAGAGGAGATCAGATACACGGAAACGAAGACCTTCGAGCACAAATATTCATATTGTACCGAGGGCATCTTTAGAGTATACCGAATCAGTATAGCTATGCTTCTTCTGACACAGCAATGCAATTTGAATCAGTATGGAAAGGAAGTGCTAAATAATGGATTTTTCCTTTATCTGTTGATGTAAAATGATGCTGTATTTAATATCAAATTCTTACAATGAAAGAGATTCTCCTATTTTCATAATTCAATTTTAAGTAGATGCGAGATCTAGAAATTTCTTTTTCATGGTTGTAGAGACAGTTTTTGTTAGAATCCCCCCTTTTATTTTAAGGAATTTGTTAATTGTCCGGTAACAAATAGGATTCCATGAAAAAGAAAATGAAGAAAGAAAGAAAATAATTGGAATCAATAGTTGTAATGAATTGGTGGATTGGATCGCAATCTAAATTTGGATCTTGCTACAAGCAAGAGGTTTTATTTGAAAATATCGAACGAAAAAATGGAAAACATAGTATTCTATTTTTATAGAATTCAAAAAGAGTTTCGTTTTTGAATGAAGTTATACGATCCGGTTCGTTTATTCTCGACGACTTGGTTGATAAGAATCGCGAGATGGCTAGATCTTATAAATGATGAATCGGTTTCATTTTACATGCTTGTCACTTTCTCTTTATTCGTGCCGTCTATAATGATAAATGATAGATGAATCAAAAACTTTCAATTGGATTTATTCTTTCAATTGGTATTTTTGTATATCTTCCTATGTTAGAAAAATGGAAACTTAGGTAAATGCTTTAAAAACATATGTATAAAACATATTTCATTTAGCCCCCTCATGCTTACTATAACCAGTTATTTCGCTTTTCTACTAGTGGCTTTAACTATAACTTCAGCTCTATTTATTGGTCTGAGCAAGATACGACTTATTTCAAATTTCTATTTGAAAGAAACAATTCAGAAAGGAAATCCTTCTGTGAGATTCTGTGTATTCTAGAGTTACTTACCATGTCAATTGTCAATTCTTGGTCATTGAGATTCACATCAATTCGGATTAATATTTAGGTATAGATATTACCGCTTTTTTTATCCTTTTCAAAAAATTGAAATGATTGAAGTTTTTCTATTTGGAATCGTGTTAGGTCTAATTCCTATTACTTTGGCTGGATTATTCGTAACTGCATATTTACAATACAGGCGTGGCGATCAGTTGGACCTTTGATTAATTCACATTTCTTTTTTTGGTTGGCCTCCTCCTTTCTTTAATCCACAGGAGGTCAAATTCTAATTGTTGTGCAAGCGACTGAATCCATTTCAATCTAATCGGATCCATAAAGAAAAAATCACGCTCTGTAGGATTTGAACCTACGACATCGGGTTTTGGAGCTTGTTTTTTGTGTTAAGCGGAGGAAAGCAGTAGACTAACCGAAGGCGATAACAAGCCTTTCTTCATATCATATCATAAAGGAATAGAACCGGAAAGCTTTGATGCGGTCAGTCCATCCGCACTATAAAACTATAAAGACAGACGGATTCTCTCTCTTCTGCGTATCGCTTTATATAAACTCCAGTGAACCCAATGCAATACAGAGGGATCCTATAATATAATGACTCCTTCTATTCTCTTTCCCCAAGTTGAATGCTTCTTTTATGCAATTAGCTTCCTGCCAAACCAACTAGTTCGATCCAACCCAGCTGACTTAGAGCCAGAAATGCGTACTTTCTGAATAAGCGTATCATGTTTAAAGAGTTCCAACCTATTCTTTCTAACTAAGAGCAGATTCGCCGCAACGAGCTTATTTAATGTTTAATGCCAACCCCTACTGACTGAATGGCTTCCCCTCCCTCTTCCGGGCTTTATTGCCAAAAGTGATTCTAGCTTGAATTGAACCCACAACAATCCGAATCAAATCCAGATGCCAATCCAATGAGTTCGATTTCCCGCAGCTGGAAGTCAAGCTAGCAGCGTAGTCGCCGACAGAGAAAGAGAAGACCAAAACAAAAAGGAGCAGCAGGTTACACTTTTCCGAAGAGAGCTCAAAGCAATAAGATGAAAGATGAGCTGCTAGGCAATGATGGAATGAGGAATGCTAGTCATCCCCGATGGTCTTCCCAAAGAAGAGCTTGATGTATGTCCGTATGAAAGAAAGAAACTTGAAGGGCGGGAACTCCGATCGATTCGGTCAATCCCTCTTCACGACCAATCGACAAGAAAGAACATACACTGACCATCTTGATGGATTCGAGATCCCATCCCATTCTCCTCTATGGATCACAGAACGAGGCAAGAAGCGTTTAGCCTACTATTAAGAATCTAAGGTTGGGAAGGATTTCATCTCTCAATCCAAGACGACTGTCTTAGCGGTGAGAGGCGAAGTTCTTTTTTCAAACGAGATCGATAAGCTTCATCTCAAAGAGAGGAAGCGTGTGAGTCAGCCTTTTGACTATGCGTACTATGCGGAGATCGGCCACTTCGGAATTGCGTGCGTGAAGCATATAGTTAGATCCGGCCGTAGGTCGTTAACATAGTGCCCCAATGGTGGTGATAGAAGAACCGATCCATCGCGACTTAGCAGTTGGAATCTTGGAACCTGTCTTTGGGCTTTTAGCCCCGGTCCTCTACAACCATCTAACCAGAGTTGCTTCTGTCTACGAGTTCACTACAATTTGGGTCAGGGCGGAAACAACACATCTTCGGTTGGCGATAAACGATGCGATGGCGAAAAGGAACGATTGATAGAGCGAAAGAAAAGTATTGTCTCAGAACCCGTTGTCTGTTGTATGCCGCTGTGGGCCGTGTGTAATACTTATTTGAGTTTTGGATTTATCGCTCTACATTGCCGTTTTTAGCCGGGTGGGCGGTACTGACTTATTTTCCGTGGGCGGGGTCTGCGCCACGTCTTTATCCTTGTTGGGGGTCCCCTTTTACGTTGTGACCCTCGGCTTATGTTACAATTTAGCGGAATCCATCACCTTACCGTATGAATAAGTTTCGGTCTCGTCCGAGACAAGGACTGAAGCAGTTCCATCCGTTGAGGCCTCAGTCTCAGCCGAATAGGCTTCAAGATCAGCAGTTTCCGCCGCCGAAGCTAAAGATAGAGGCGCATGGGAATTATCTGGTCTTTCTGGCTAGCCTATCTCTTTTTTTTTCCTTGATCACTGCTTAAGCCGCTGTTCCCACCATTTCCTCGCTGTCTGCCCGAACGTCATGACGACGAATTAGTCTTCTATGGAAGTTCGGTATCACTCGAGGTTTTTCGAGCGGATATCGGAAGCGGTAAGGATCGGTTTTCCTTAGCTCAGCAGTCCATTCTATGATGGTCTACCGTTGGCCAATATAATATCCCTCCTTCAACGATTAGAGAAGGCCATTCGTCACTTTCTTTGGACCGGTGATATTACTCGTTCGGGGGCGGTCACCGTGGCATGGTCTCGTGTCTGCGCTCCTAAAGCGGAGGGCGGGCTGGGTATTCGTTCACTTGCAGCAATGAATCAGGCCTTTCTCTTTAGGCTTGCGTGGATTCGCTCGGATGCTGGGCTTGTTGTGAAATAGGCTTCTTCTTCCTGGCTTTCTTAGGTTGTTGAATTGGTAAGAAGGAATAGAAGCCCAGGATCAACTGCACTATCACTCGCTCACTTGCCTAAGCTCGCTACGTTCTCTTATCAGTAGCATGCAGGTGTCTTGGTCTCTCTTCTCTGCGCATAGGGCTACTTCTTTCATAGCACAATTCCTAGGTAGAGCACCTACTCCATCAATGACTCCTTAGTCAATCTCTGCAAGAGCGGATCGGGAACAGGCGGAGGTAGGCCACTCTTCTTCTCCCTAGTTTACGAGTTTACGAAAGGTATAGGAAATGTATTCGGTCTCTCCCTGCCTTTAATCATTGAGACTAAAGGCCTAGGCACCATCTCTCGTCTTTAAAGGCAGCTAGACTTGTACTAATATAGTAGATAAGTGGGCACATGACCATTACAGCCGACAAGCCTACCATGCACATGCAGCCGTGTACTTTTTATCTTAAATCAAGCTCGAAGCCCTTTAAGAAGGGACTTTTTCTTCCGCTCTCTGTTTAGCTTAGCCGGTGAAAGATCATAAGATAAGTCAAAGGTTATTCCCTTCCAATTCCCTTCCGGGTTCAGCCTAGGTGCGCAAGCTCTAAACAATTAAAGATGGGCTATAAGATAAGGCCTCAATTCCTCGTTTTAACGCGGGTTGCCTATCTGAGGTCATATCCGTCATTAGGGGGTCGGAAAGTGGCCTTTTTCTATACAAAGATTGGCCTTGTAGCGATTCCCAAGTAGAATTCTATAATCAAAGAAGTCAAGTCCATACCTTAGAACAAGCTAAACGGGGACTTATGAAGAAAGAAAAGAGAGTCCGGACGTGGAAATTGATCTGTTAATAAATGTAGCTAAGCTAAGCCGGATTCCCGATATTGAATAGGTTGAATAGGAAGGAAGCAGCATACGCCCTAAAGGGAAACGTAGCGAACTTAGGCAAGTGAGCGAGTGGTAGAGCAGTGGTTCGCGCCGGAAGGGTTCTTCTCTTTCTTTTATTGAACTTGTCCAATATATTATACGAGTACCACTGGTTCAATTGGAATAGTTGTCAAATGTGAAATAGAAAGAGAGAGTTCTACATGACTTAAGAAGTAGTAGACTCGATCTCGAGTGACGAAGTGATGGAAAAACGCTAGCCTGAAGTACGAAATCCTAGATCAGAGCTTGGGTTGAAAGATTACCAGAATTGGAAGGGTTCCCAATCTCCCTCATTGGCGAATGCTCCGGCTTCAGAATCTATGTCGTCAAGTGCCCTATGTGAAATGCTATGACTCTATCCAACCGCACGCACGGATGCATTCAAGGAGCAAGAAGATCTATATTAGGCTATAATATAAAAGCCAAGATGAAATCTATAACCAGAAGAGAGCGCTTTAAGCCCAGTTCTACTTTTGAAGTCTAATCACCCATGGCTGTGTCCCCACGAACCCTTTCTCTTACAGAAGTTTGACTTCTCCTTCCTCTTAGAAAGAAATGAGAAAGATGGAAGCCACTTCAAAGAAGATGACCATACATACCATAGTAAGGTCTGAAGCCTAATAAGAATAAGATACCAGCAGGCTCTCCGCAGGGAGACTATTTCGACGAGGAGGTGATTCACATAGATTAACTAAGACATCTATTTTTTGTAGAAATGGTCCCAAGGGTTTGACTTTTTAGGCGGATGCCAGAGGCACAAACAAAGGCTATTGATGAAAGAGAAGCTTAAGCTAAACCAGGATCAATTCCACGCTCAGCGGTTGCAACCTTTCCAGGTACGTCCATTATCTTCCTTTCTTCCACGTACAATCTGTCTGCCTATGGTCTTGCATATGCCGAATGCCGAAATCCGGCCTTCTAAGGAGACTTTCCTACCGCCTACCCACGAAGCTCAGAAGCGGGACATTGAATACTTCCTCTGGTTTACGATCCTTTGGAATCCCTTTTAATATACCGCAATTTAGCGCTTTCGCGAGGCTTGACTGGCCAAATAGGTTCCTCCCTATGAAGTCAGATTCACTCGTTTATTTAATTGAATAGAATAGTGTCTTTAGAAGACATTCTTCAATCACACCTCCCAAAGAACACTCCATCCAGATGCACTAGTCCTTGGCTACCCAGGATCGCTACGTGACTATCTAGTTTTCATGCAGAGAGTTATGGTTCACATAGATTGACTAAGACCTTGGTACACATATATTGGAAAAGTTGTCCCAACGAAATGTGAAAGAAAGCAAGAAGGTTCTATCTCTTATAGGATCTTCCCGGAACGCTAACTAGATGCTTAGCCGTCTCTTGAATCGCGTTCGTCGGAATGCCATATTAGGTCCAACTTTCGGACGTGTGAAGTGAAATGAGTTCAGTTGCTTGCTTTGACTTTTAGTTTATTCACGCCCGAAAGAAATCGCGTATATAAAGAAATGCGCTCTTTTGTTCAGGATTTCACGTTAATCAGAAAAGAAAATGGCTTATAATAACATAGATTATAGAAGAAGGTGAAATGAACGTATAACAACCTTAACCGCGATTTCTGTGATAAAGGCCAACGAAGCCTCTTTATTGAAGTGAAGCGTATTGAGTTCCTGTTCCGTTTATGTTTGAAAGAGAGCTTGAGAAGTGGCTTTCTTCGACTCCCATGCCTTTCTTGGAAAAACCAAACTTACCTTACTACCTTAACAAGAACAAGTCTCTCCTTGTTTTTAGAGGAAGAGCGGAACTCAAAGAATGAAGCAGATATAGTAAATATGATGCACTGGCCCGATTTATTTGACAAACATGCCCTATTTTATTTATCAAGATCCTGCTAGGGGTTGCGGGTTTCGTAGTGGTATACTTATTGTATACCTACGATCGATCGTTCCGCGTCCATCAGGAGACGATCAAAAGGGCACATGAGCACAATATCAGTCCGAATCCTCTTTTTTTATACAAAATCCATGTGGGTCACGATGGCACTACCCTGGAACCTATCCCAATTAAAGGATCCGGCTCAGAAAGCCAAAAGCCCGATAATGAAAAGAAGGATAACGAGAAAGAGGCCCAGAGCCCCCAAAGAAAAAAGGGGGAGACTTGCTCTTCCAATGAAGGAAGACTTGTATTGTAGTAAATTCCCTTGGTCCAACCAACATGGGTAGGTCTTTCATCTTCCATAGCTCTTCGCTAAGCGACATAAACCTTTGTTTGAAGTAGCATCCAACCATAAAGAAGGTTTGATAAGATAAACCCATTAGGGCTCTTTAATCGACGCTGCCTTTCTTTGCTTCTCCGGTCCTATTATCGATCATTGGCCTTTTAGCCTTAGGTCAGCTTGTACAGGTGATCTCCGATTGATCCAACTAGCCTTTCGGCACACATGAAAGCAGCCTTTCCAAAAAGTCCAACCCCGGTAATAAACAACTCCTCCGAACACCGGCTTCCAGGCTTTATTGAATAGAGGGTGCTACTTTCTTTTATCCACCCGCCTTCCTTTTCTTACGAGAACCGACTGTACGATATAGTTCAGGGATAACAAATAAAGTTCAGGAATATCACCCAAGAAGACGAACTACAGCTTTCAATCCCGAAGCACCACCTAAAGCCTTCAAGCTAGCCATCTAGCTGGAGCAATCCTTTTGTTTTGTGCTGGGAGTGTAGGCATCAAGACCTATAAAGTAAAGGGAATTCACTTTTTTTTTGATATAAAAGTTGTTTGCCCAACTCTGCGAACTAGATTACCACAGAAGCTTTTTGTTCCTGTTGTTACCGAGGATTTACGAAAGAACCCGTACTATAAGAATGTACTTTGATAGCCCCTTGGGCTTTTTCCAAAGACCTTTCACTCATCCTTTCTCCACTTGTACGAAGGAAGCCAAAAGACATGGTAGCTAAGGAGCCACTGATCCCATGGATAAAACCAAAGGCAGAAGGGGTTGAGACCTTTTTGTCTCCGAACTGTTAGTCGAGTGTCTCTCCGCTCCTACCTGGTCGAATGAGGAAAAAATCATAATGTAAGACTAAGAGCGCCTATTATATTTATATTAGGGATGGATTCATGCCTATCTAAAAGTACTTTTTCATTTGACATCAAGTCATAGGCAAATTTATCCTAAAAAAGGAAAGTTGGGCCTTTCACCAGCCGTTAGTGACTTTTCAAGTTTTGAGAACTACAAACTACAGATCCTGGAACCCAGGTTCAGTCTCGTTACCTGCTGCCCGAAATGACAGATTAAAGGTGTACTAGTCTAGCCTATAGGAAGAAAGACCCCGCCCACGGAATAAGTCCAGTGACGGATTCGAACGAATGCACTACCTCATGGGCAAAGGTAAACGAATCCGGATACGCTAGGACTCTGATTGATATCTTACTCTCCTTTCTCTTTTTTCCCACGCTAGATAGTCTTTATCTCTTAGTAATAGATGTATTCTCCTAACGGGTTCTTTCTCACTTTATCTTATCACAAGAAAGAAGCAAAGAACCATGCGTGCAAAAGCCGGCATGCAGTTTCGGGTCTATCGGATGGAAGAGAGACCATGGGGATTTATGCGGTGTAGGTTTACCTTTCGCTTCTCACCTTTAGTAGATCTGCCGATGATACTTGGCCTTTTACTAGATATAAAAAGTGTGCCGCGAGTGGGCAGTTTTCTCTTTTTGTTGGAGCTTCGGCTACAATAGATAAAAGAATTTGCTCAGGTAAAAAGAATCAAAAGAAGAAGAGGAGTGTAGCCGTACGTATCCCATCTAGAATAGGAAGGGCTTTAGCGTCAGAGTTTAGGACGATCAGAGCGGACACCGATGGGATAACTTTCACATAAAAATATGCCTCACTTTCCTGAAAGCAGGAAGAAGGCTGGGCTGACATTAGCTCTACAGAAGTACAGGCCTACCCTGATTATCATAGATAGGCGTACTTCGGGCTTCGATAGAGCGATTGGAATCTGTGACTCATCAGATGGAGGGCCAGCATATCAACAGAAAAGGACAAGCCCTGCCCTATTCTCTACTCTTAAGTTAAGTGTATCAACATGGATAAAGACATTCGCTAGAAGAGAAGGCATTCTAGCCAGCTGATCAGAACATGGCTACGTTGTTCAGAGCCGGGCTTCTCATTTCTCCACTTCTCTCATCTCGCTTGTCCTAGAGTGCTTCGGATGCTGTATTCGACTTGATTGATGCTTTGAATAGCGCAATTTCTTTTGTACCCAGAATCTTTAGAGATCCGGTTCACTTTCCTTTCTTTCTGCCACGTATTGAATTCATTCTAACTACTGAGATCTCTCACTCTCAGGTAATAGAAGGGCAGGAGAGGGAGGAGCGACTGGGCTTGGGCTCTCTCGATCCATAGCAACTGGGAGAGGGCATGGCCGGTTGAAGAATTCCTTATAGAGAATAGAGATAGAGCTAGAAGCGCGGTGAAGCTATCACGCTTAGTGACTTCAACAAACTAGCACCCTAGGGAAGAATCTTGGTCCAACCCGAAAGGAGTGAAACAGCTTGACCATAGGGAAAGGAAAGCTACTTTAAGATAAGAAGAAAACCGAGGGGTTTCGTCTTTGAATAGTTACCCAGGAAAGCAAGATGCTATGGAAGGAGGGAAACCCGCTAACTACGATTTCTATAGTTACCTTACCCTGGTAAACCCGACACCCATGAGGATATCCGGGGCATTGTCCTCACTTTCGGGAGAAATGCACGACTTGTCATCCGCAGCCCTTCTCTTGCTCGGGCGTAGGGTAGGACCCTATTTCGAGTTTCAGAGGTTCATCCTCAGAGGACTCCCATCCCCGGGAAAGTCCCCACCTTCCTCCCACACTGAAGCTACTAAATGTAAGAAATCTGGATGAGGAGTCCAGAAATCGAAGAACTCAAATGGAATCTTCGCTCTCGGAATGAAGCACCTTTCCAATGCCTAATGCCGCTCTGAAGTGAAGCAAGCCCTTCAGATTCATGTGCACAAGCCTTTGCTTTCAACTCTGTCAAAGCGGTTCTTCCAAAAGAACAAGGGTCGATGTAATTGAGCTATAGCGAAACTAAAGGGGTGAAATCACTCGATGCCTTCATTGAAGTACTTCCTTAGGAGAGGATGGCCTATTGGAGGAAGCAAGAAAAAGGTATTCAGCAAGAAGTGTACTACGAAAGAGGAGTTCTTTGACTTGACTCGCGGTTGATCTTTATAAGATTAGGCACAAGTCTGAGGCCAGAAAAGAGAAGGAAAAATCAATGCAATTGAAGCAAGTAATGGAAGCCCCAGAAGCCTTGCTTCTGGAGTTGTTAACATCTGCTTGGCGTTCAAAAAGAATTTTCGATCACAGCTTCTTCAACAAGAGAAAGGGCATCACCCCCTGTTCCGGCAACGCTAGGCGATTCATCTCTCTCAATTCCTGAACCAAAGTCAACTACCTTCCTTTAGAGATTGGAGACGACTAACTAAGCTAATCGTTATGGCCCTTTCAACTTATTCTTCCCCATTGATGTCACCGCTTCTCTCCCTTTCAAGACGTTAGCAAGAAGTGATTCAAGGCTTGGGTTGGGAGCAGGGCCTATTGCTTTTAGTTTCCTAAGGTGCTAATGCAGTCGATTTTTTCACATTCTTCATAGCGTTCTGTCATACTTTCTTTATACCCTCGGCAAAGAAAAGATTGGAACTCAAAAGAGTTGAAACCATAGCCATGCCATATGACTCTAGAAATTCCTTAAGAAAGCGAGAGAGATCACTCTCCATCCAAAGCCTGCGCTCCTTGAATCTTTCAACCTCCGGCTACAGAGCATGCGCAACACATTGAAATGGCTAGCAAGACAGTCAATTCAAAAGGCAGAGCTCTATCTTCTATTGCCAAAAAGCCTCGTCAATTCTTATGTTATGTCAGTTCCTTGCAAACAGAACAGCGGATATGCCTACTTTCGGATTAACTGTAACAAGCCCTTCGCATCGTTGGCCCCCTTCCCTTCTCCTGATTCAATAGCAGCTCCTTATTTCCTCTGTCTCCTTTGCCCTTCGCACCTTGGAATATAGAATAGACACTTTTGAATCCCAAATTCCCCTCTTTCATTCATCTCAGATGCACAGTGAATCACGAGACAGGAGCGAATACCTTTGATATTCCCGGATCGAGTTATGATCCTCATCGAGCAGGAAATAGGAATAGAATCGGACAAAGAGCTGTTAGCAGGGCTTGTTCACGAGTAGGAGATAAGCGGACTCGAACCGCTGACATCCGCCACAGGGTAAACCACCGAAGGCCAACTACTAAACAGACAGAAATGATTGGTTGAGCTGTCGGCCCACCAACACCAATAGGGGAAGCTTCTGCTTTTCACATCTGACTACTATACAGGTCAACATCGACTTAAGAAGCACGAATACATATAGTAGCTACCTCGGGGGAGGGATGAGAGTAGTGTTATTTCGTTTTATGAGGGTAGCTGCCTATTGCAGGAGTTTCAGACCTGAAGGGACACCAGCAAGCTGCTACTGAATGTAAACAAAGTCAAGGGGATGTCAATAGAATTAGGTATTTCATATGACTTCTGAAGTGACTAAACGAAGTTCAGGATTGATTCAATACCAAATCCCAGATCCCTATAGACAACTAATGGTAGGGGCCCCAACGCCCATCGTGAACTACGTTCATTGCTCGGGTAATGAAAGACCTTGTCTTGTCTCTTTTGAAGGAATGGCGTCTACTCCCACGCCCGCCGATCCGAACAAACCGCGGAAAAGCTGCTCCTTTGCAACTCGTATCTTCGGGATCTGACTTCCCACCTACTGTCGAAGTACTGCTTTTCTTTTTTAGAGCAGTTTAAACTTCAACTTGCATGTGTTAAGCATAAGACTACGTTTGTTTAGAAATCTGCAATTCATTGAAAAAGACCGGGTTTATAACATGAAAAATGTGCCTTTTCGAAAAAGACTTATCTTAAGATAATAGTTAAAAAGTTGCTCTTCCAATTCGATCTTCCGAATGATTCATGTCAAAAATACGGGTTTTGGCGACGCGAGAGTACGTCGAATTTATGTTTGCACGAGCATCATGTCCGATCCCTTAGTTCTTCTTTCCTCGACGTATGGAGCCTTCGATCAGCGTGTAGTCGTACGGCCGCTGCTTTCACGATTCATTCCTCCCGACGCTGACCCCTACCGGGACCTTTGACCTTTATTTGCTACAAGACTAATCAAAAATGTATAGTTCGTTGCACTCACCCTTCGTTTCTGTTAATCATTCATGACTCCTGAATGGAAGATAAAAGACTTTACTAAGCAAGTTGTCTGTCGGTCCCGGTCGGGTAATTGTTTCAACAGAGGCAAGGAGTACCACTGGACTATCCCACTAGCGATCCTACTTCAACGACATTCTCCGTAATACGTAATCAAAGTATCCCGATCCTGTAGGAGTGGCAGCCGTAGTTCCGATCGAATTCTTTCCATCCTGAAATCAAAGTCTGGTTGATAGAAGGGTGAATTAGATTACCAGCTATACTACCATCCTGGACTTGTACGCCAGCCATACGTAGCCTTTTTCTTTACTTGTTCAGGGAACCACCAAGCGGCTAGGCTGCAGGAGATGAATTGGCATTCCATAGATAGGAGTTACGAGCGCTTTCGTAACTGTCGATGCGGCGCAGCACAGTAGATTAGATTCGGCGAGGCACTTTATCGCTTGCTTTTCCCTTTACCAAACAATTGTTTAGCCAAAGAAGTCATCAAAGGGGCCACAAAGGCATGGGACTTTGCTGTCAACTGGGATACGTGGATTTGGGCTAACCTCAGGCGAGGAGAATAAGACTAATAAAGTAAAGGGTAGGGCAGATGTTTTTTTAATTTGATAATAGCAAGTCTAGTCCAGGTTTAGGAGCACATCCCCGGTAGCAAAGGAAGAAGGAAAAAGTGCGGCAGCTTTAGCTGCTTGTAGAACATTGTCTGAAGAGCTAACTTCAATAAGGTTTCCACCTCCTAGGATCGATCCTTGCATTCAAATAGGGGTCAAGCTCGATATTTTCTTTCTCGGTTGATACCAGCACACAAAGATCTTCCCTATGAACAGGAGGCAAGATTTCCGCAGCTCCGAACTTTTACCACGAAACAGAGAACAAGGCTGAAAAGAAGCTTTCTTCACTTTGACGATCCGTGGATGCGTAGTTTGAAAGTCTTTCCACCTGAACCAGGGTCGTGCTGAACCTTTTTCTGGCTGACGTTCCTTTGTGGGAGGTCCACATGGACTTAGAATGAGGAAGTAAAGCATCGAATTCCATGTGTTCAGCATGGATTTCAAGATGAGGAATAGCACAAAAGAGGAAGCGTCCGGCATTAGAGATGGCTTTAGACTCGACCTGAAAGGTGCCAGTTACATCTATTGGACCAGACGGAAATACAAGCTTTCTTGTAGCATGCATGGGTTCGACGTATTCTTTTGCTTGAATTCGACTAGATCCCTTCCCGCCTAGTAGTTCTCACTGGTAGGCTACCGGCTCGGTGGAGCCGCTGGTGGTTCTTTGTCTCTTTGGCCCTTAGTTGGCGCCCTAGTCGACCTCTTCTCTTTATCCATTCCACTTTCTGTAAACCCCTGACTCTGTGTCTCGCGCTTTTCAGCACCTTTGGCAGACCTAAAATAGTCGCGATTTCTTCATCCAACTAGAAATATCGTAGGAGAATAAATAGATCCAACCGACAGCAAGAGCAACGTAGTAAGAGGCTGATTGCCACTTATAAAGAAAGTATTCCACCACTGGAATCAAACTGTGTTGGCTCTCCTTTGATAGCAAGTCTCGTCAGGAGGGTCAGTTGAGGAAGAAAGAAGAGCAAACTGTAACTGTGTCCCCTAGTAAGTTGGTAGCCCATATCAATCTTCTGTAATGAATACGATGTGGATCCGTTCCAAGGCCCCTCATTCCAAAATGAAATTCGAGTTGCGGTTTACTTGGCAGCAACTGCTACCGGCTCTTCCCAGTATGACAGCGGACCAATGCATGGGGAGAGTCTTCTGCTCTGATCATGCCACGGAAGAACTATTCTACTACGGATACTTGACCTAAGCTGCTCTTTATTCCTGGCAAACAACTCCGGGAACTAGACCAAGGGTAGGTGGGTGGGATAGGCTGAAAGAAGGAAAGATCTTATCCCACATCTCTTTATCCAGAGCGGTGTCACTAACGGGCCTGTGTAACTCATTCATCACGGTTGACGGGGCCTAGGAGAATGTGCTACTCCTTCCTAAGCCTTTATGGAGTGAACTATAGTGGGTTGCAAATGTTCTCTTCAAAGAGATGGGTATCCGTTCCGAAGAGCTTGTTCCCCCTTCCCTATGGTCTTGATCCTTTCCATAGGTACTGCTCCACGGTCCCAGATGTGAGTGAAAGAAGTGCTCCAGAGAAAAAGAGATGTATGGAATGCCTCACCCGGTCAATGATGAAATTATAAAGAAATAATAGTCACACATGGAGATACCCTATCTGAAGGGTTCTCGGTAAGACCATACACATACAGAAGTTGCCAAACCATAGTTCCATGGGTTGATCAGTCATTAGGGAAACTTTCCTATGCCGGGACCGAAATAGCATCATAGAAGAAAGAGTAGTAGCCGAACCAACTGACATAGCTAGATCATCATCAAAAGAAGAGGCATCCTTTCGCTCTCAAGTGCTAGTATCAAATCAAGTTTTCTTTATACGATAAATTCAGAAGAAAGAAGTCCAGTTTTGATCGACAACCAAAGAAGCAGCTAACGAACGAAGAATGGCAGCTAAGGAGTCCCTGATGTGCGGATCCATAATGTTGGTGCTAGCCGCTATGAAAGGAATGGCTATGAAGGGAGAAAATCCTATTCCCGAGATTAGATTCAAGAGATAGCACCTGCCTCCCTTGGCGGGGTCAGCGAATAATGAATGTACGGTCCGGAATGAATACGTAGTGGGAGAAAACGCCAGAGTCCTCTTCCTGAGATGAATGAGCGCAGGCCGTCATTGCAAGCAAATAGAGAGCCCCCGCCCGTTTGAGCCGTTGCGAGCCGGAAAGGAAAGCGGTGAGTCGCGAAAGGGCCGCTTGCTTAAATTATATTATTATTATATATAATAATAGACATATAATATTCTATATCTATCTATAAACAATAATAAAATAGATAAATCATTTTTTGATCTAATTGTTCATTCCTGAGAAGAGGAAGAAGCAGATAAAGCAAAGGCCTCCTCTTTCCATCCGCTCTTCCCTAAGTGAGCGAATTGCATGTAGAGATCCGTAAGGGCTTATAGTTTAATTGGTTGAAACGTACCGCTCATAACGGTGATATTGTAGGTTCGAGCCCTACTAAGCCTACCACCCTTCCCGGGCCTGTTTTCGGGGTTTAGCTTACACCGCCTACCTACCTCGGATGCATTGCAGACTCGCGGTATTATTGGTCCTTCAGTCTGTGCTTTTTGCTACAGCGCATCTCCATCTCTTGATCATCTGTTATTGGATTGTGCTCTCGTTAGAACGGTTTGGTCTCGCCGGCTTTCCAGATTTCATTGGATTTTTCATCATCTCGTTATACAGGCATTGAACTGTTCTTTTAGCTCACAGGTTTTGCCGTTGTGGCGAACTGCTTTTGTGACGTGCGCCTGGGCGATATGGCATCTCCGGAATCGCCGTGTTTTCGATGATTTGCAGGTAACCAGTGACATGGTGCTTGCACTTGTTTGGGATGCGGCCGAGATATTGATTCGATTCCGCCTTAGGTCTTAGGAGATGATTCGGTATTGAAAGGGGGCCTCCCTTTGCCCGCCTAGCAGCGACACCTCGGGCTAGGTCTTTTCTTTGATCCACCCCCCTCCCCTCTGCATCTTGGACCAATATCTCCATCTTTCCCCTTGCGCGCACCAAGATCTCCCCGCGTGGTTTTGTCGAACCCCTAACCCAGCCACGGAACTCCGTTCCTTGTTGCTTGCCTTCGATCGTTGATTCCGTATTCAAACTCCTGCTTGCCCCGTGTTCTGACATGATCTTCGAACATGAACTCTGGTCAGGTGGCATAGCCCAGCAACAGACCTAAGGGTTAAGGGTGACGCTTCCTCGCTACTATTATTGATGGCTTAGCTTCATTCTTTCCCCTGCTCTGATCGCTTTGCTTTGCCTTCTCCACAATGACTAGCCAATCTCCACAAAGGCGTATCGGTAGCGTCGTGGGTATGCTACTAGTTCGGCTGAGCATTTATCCACAGCTTAGTTTTTTTACAGCTGCCCCCGTCGTCGCCAAGAGGTACTTCCACCGGGTATGCCCCAGGTAGGTTCCGTCAATCAATAGGTATTACGCGCATATTCGAAAACGTGACTATCAATAGAAGCATTCTAGCCTATTTTTTTTTATAGAGGAACGATTCCCTCGTCTGAGAACGGCCATTTATTCATGTACTATTCCTCCCCACTAAAAAGAGCGATTGAGAATCTCGAGAACCTAAACAAAAATGCAGAAGTGAGCGTACCCTTAATTTGTACCTCACTCAAATTAGGGAGCATGGCACCCGACAAAGCCTTCCCTATCGCCGCATTTGTGAAGCCGTACAAAGACCTGCTTTTGCGGCGGGAGCGCTGATCCTCCTTTTTTTCGGTATGTAGCTCCGCGAGCAAGGAGCGAAAGAACGAAGTGTGCTGTGGTGATGTCCGAATTTGAACCTATTTTGATCTATTTAGTGATCAGTTCGCTAGTTTCTTTGATCCCACTCGGTGTTCCTTTTCCATTTTCTTCCAATAGTTCGACCTATCCAGAAAAATTGTCGGCCCACGAATGTGGTTTCGATCCTTCCGGTGATGCCAGAAGTCGTTTTGATATACGATTTTATCTTGTTTCCATTTTATTTATTATTCCTGATCCGGAAGTCACCTTTTCCTTTCCTTGGGCAGTACCTCCCAACAAGATTGATCCCTTTGGATCTTGGTCCATGATGGCCTTTTTATTGATTTTGACGATTGGATCTCTCTATGAATGGAAAAGGGGTGCTTCGGATCGGGAGTAACCACTAGTGATAGGGCAAAAATAGGGGGGAAGGACAAAGGAAAGAGCGATGCCTACATTAAATCAATTGATTCGTCATGGTAGAGAAGAAAAACGGCGCACGGACCGTACTCGAGCTTTGGATCAATGTCCCCAGAAGGAAGGAGTATGCCCGCGTGTTTCAACGAGAACACCGAAAAAACCTAATTCAGCTCTACGTAAGATAGCCAAAGTACAGTTGAGCAATAAACATGATATATTTGCTCACATTCCAGGCGAAGGTCATAATTCGCAGGAACATTCTAAGGTCTTAATAAGAGGAGGTAGAGTCAAAGATTTGCCAGGTGTGAAATCCCATTGTATTCGAGGAGTCAGGGATTTGCTGGGAATTCCGGATCGAAGAAGAGGCAGATCAAAATATGGTGCGGAAAAACCCAAATCGATATGAATGGAAGATGCCTCTGGAACTTGTTTTTTTTTTCTCGGTCAGTATAAGGAAAGTTTATCGAGCTCAGGTACGGTACGGGCGACTCAGCCACATGTGCTCGACTGAATATGCAGCCACGGAACTGCTAAATCCCTCGTGAGACTCCAGTTCCGGTCAATCGTGTCGGCCTTCATCACCGCTGCTTTGGCGATCCGACTGAACGAATGCGGTGACGCGACTTGTGTAGCGAGGAGTGAGTTTACGAGCTGAATTCCATCTATGAATCCACAGTGGGACGTTCTCAATCGGGTCAAAGCCTAGACCAAAGGTGCCTAATAGCGCAGGGAGACTAATCGGGTAGCGAATCCCATCCTCAGCTAAACCAGGGTGGTAGCCTAATCGAAGAAGTTGAGCTTGTGCCCAAGCCCACCTTTTTCTAAAATCTCAACGTGGGATAGAGGCGGTTTGTAGCTTTATCCTTAGACTGCTTTTACGCTTGTAGGTTATGTATTCATATTCCCTTGGTCAAACCATTCTCTGCTTCTCTTACGATATAAAGAGTTAGAAGAAAGACAGTCAACCTTCTTCTCCTACGATACGATATTTCGAAATAAGGCAAAAGATTGGTCGGAACTCTTTCTTTTTCCTCCAATGCTGCTAAGGGTGTTCCTCTAGTCTATTCCTTCTTCTATGACGCAATGTTCCTTCTTATCTGAAGGAATGTATCCGTACGTGGATATGGATAGAGCCGCGGCAGACTTCATGGTCTAATACGGATGAGAGGGGCAAAGCAAACAATTCTTTTCAAGATTCTTTTTCTTTCGGCTTAGCCGCGGTAACAACAATGAATAAGGTTATAGCAGTGCTACCCGTACGTACATGATTCTCCTATGGGTACGTGTAGACAGAGGAGTCAACGAAGAGATGGTCATTAATAAACATTTCTACTCTATTCAACTGCGCCGGTCCCTACATAGACGACCGATCGATCCGGACCTAAACTAAAAGCTTCAACGCTTCCTCAATCTTCAACAAAAGGGCTAGGAAAGGCCGCTTCCGCTTCGTTTTTACGGGTCGGTAAAACGGGAACTCCCTGCTTTGCTTAAAGGGATTACCTGTCCAGCCACCATTCCTATAAAAGAAAGGCTCGCGTAAACCACCAGTCGCAGATGCAGGGTACGCCGTGTTCGAAGGCATGTTGACAGCCTATTGCTTCTATATGAATACCTCTCCGCATTCCGGTTACTGGGCTTCCTTTCAGGGAATCTCAGATCATTGAATCGACGATTCTACCCTACGAACTCTGGAAAAACGTGAATTAGTCCTCACCTCTCTCCTGCATCAATGCGCTAAAAGAGCTATCCCTCTCCAGTCCTGGGTGCCACCCCTCTCGCTCGATCGAACTATCCGACCACTAAATCAGTATAGTTTAAAAGCAAAGCAGCAGTTAGCTTTTATTGACTTAACCAGAAGAAGAAAGAAAGCGAGGTACGTGCCGATTTCCTATTAGCTTGTGTAACTCATGTCACCTAACGAATCAATTAGCTGTACTGATGAGCTAGTTTGCTATCTTTTCTGTGTCTACATGGCCGGCTTCCCCACTACTTGGATTGATTTCGTCCTCCTGTATGCTGTGTACCGCGTGCTGGCTTCACTCCACTTTCAGAGAGTCTCTTAGTCACCAGTCTATTAGAGTGTTGAGAGGGGGCGTGCAAGGCTTAGCCAGACCAGGGGTGGCACCTATTACTATTAGCGCTTGGACTTCCTTCAAGACCAGTATCGGAGCGGGCTTTATTGGACTGGTTGTGGGTCAGGAAGACAAAGAGTTGCAGAGCTTTCAAAATCGCTTGAGTGCGTGGGTTAGCCCTTCCGATCCTTGAGACCCCCCTTGCCCCAGGCTTGCCTTCATTATCAGGCCTATCTATCTGCGCATCATACTCGATCTTGCCCCCATAATCTGGTGAATCCATCTGCCATCATCGGCTTGAGGAGAACTTGGGAAGAAGGGCTCCGTCCTTTCTTCCTCCCGCGCATCCTTCCTTGCACCAGAAGACCTGGAAGAGAGAGACTTTACCAATGCTGGAAAGCTGCACCTTTGACCAGACGTACCTCATCCCCCATTGACCAGCGATAGCCAGACTTGACCAGTTGACCACGCTTGCATTCTAGCTAGTTACTCGACCTTCAGTATCGCTTGCCTTGCACTTGAGCGCCTTAGACCTTATGCTCGCCCCCTTTAGCATCCATTCCCTCCCCTCCGAACAAGTAAGCTAATCAAATCTCCATTGTTGGTGAACAGACTGGTGGCATTGACCCAATCCGTGAACCAGTATTGCACTCCAACCTTCTCAACCATGCTTTGATTCAACCCTTTCCTTAAAGCATACATCCTTCTTGCTTCCCTTAAAGCGAATTTCTATTCCAATTCGTGCACTGAAAAAGATAGGTAAGTATATGCTTAACACATGGAATTCGTAGAAATAGCATTCTATTTGAGAACTTTCTTTAACTAGAAAGAGGGGCACTCACTCACTTTATGAAGGAAAGTCATTCAACTAGAAATCACGTAGGAGAAGAAAAGATCGATTTAGAAAGTGTCTATAGAGGGCGTAGCCGACTTGGACTTAGCTCGAGCTTCATCCCACGAGATCTTCCTTGGAAAAACCAAGGTCAACCCCTTTCCTAAATGAGCAAGTCTCCCCCCGGGAGCAAGAGTTGTATATGTTCAACGACCCCGACCCATGATTACTGGACCAGAGAAATTCCACTCTATTCTCAATTCCTTTGTAGACGCGTATTATGGCTTCATTTTTCTTGGGGTTGCTGCATCTTCTATAATTCCGGTACATCACATCAAGAACAAAGCGTGGAAATACTGTCCGTCTAATAAGTAGTATTCCCTCCAAAGAAAATGACTCTTTCTTCCGAAATCGTATCCGTAGCTCAGTCGCTAGTACGGAGACTGCACCGCAAGGGCAGAGAAGTCGTTTTTTAATTAGGATTTGGCGGAGATCTATTTGACCGAGGAGATATATATGCCTTTTGCAGGGCTCGACCTGACCCGCGTAAACGGACCTGGGACTTGCTATGGAATCGACGAGATGGTGGAAGTACCTTGAGACGAGACTAGTTGATTGTGCCAGGACCTATGGCTTTCATACAATGGAGTATCGAGGTTAGTAGTTTTTGTTTACAAAAAGCAATCAACAATCCCCAGCAAAGTACTGCTAAAGGCCTACCAGGGCAAAGGCAGACTAGGGATATCTCTCTCCTCGGATAGGCAAGATCAAGTGGGCGCTCTCCACACACAATCGTAGTACCACTCGAGCTCCTTCCCCAAGCAAGAGCAAGTAAGAGTCCTACTCTAGCACTCTCTGGCACAGCATACTGCACACTCCGCCGGTCAATGAAGAAGTTTCCCTAGTCTATTTAGTAATGGTGCTATAGATATCATGAGCTGACCATGCCATAGCGTAGTAAGCCTACCTATCATCTATTCCACGTAGCGACCAAGGATGGGACTTTCCCTATTCTAACTGGTCGGAAGGAAATCGGTAGCATGAGCTCCCATCGAGCTGGAAACCGGCTTTCATTAGCTTCCTCGGTCTGATGGAGGGTACGATATTTCTTTCTACGCCGGAGTAGGTATTCCATCTCCAAGCGAAAGCGTGGATGCAACTAAGAAGAAGAATCGGAGTTCACTAATGTCCATGTAGTTGTAGGGGGCGAAGTTCTAAAAGGAAATCTGTTCTGAAGTGAAGTCAGCTGACCCGCTCTCTACCTTCTCTATTGACCAATCCGACTAGAATAGGGGAAACTACCTTCTTATATTATACGCGCAGGTGAGACTACCTTCTTTATTTCCAACCAGTTAGACATGAGCAGGGAAACTACCCGATTCATTGAGTGATAGGTCAAGTGCAAGTCCGACTACCGATTCCGATTGAGATATCACTTCTAAAGACAAGGGTGGGAAAGATCCCGAATCCATGTAGTTGCATCTGCATCCTTGCTTCCGGAAGCTGAAATCCAAGGCATTGGACTAAAGAAGCTTGATTTCCTCCTCTCATTCCGTTTGACTTCGATCAAGTCTTTGCCTTACTTATCTTAGCAAGCAATTCTTAGTTTCAGGACTAGTCTCATAGAGTAAATGAAGCTAAAGCCCTGGTTGAGGCGAAAAAGCCATGATAAGATCAATTCTTCAGCCGGGGACTGTATCCGAGCTTTCCAAATCCAGATGGATTTCACTCTTGACTTCTCTTCTTTTCCATCGATTAAAGAAGAAGTATTTGATCGCCTCTTACATAAGATATAGGGCATCAACGGAGTTTTCTCCATGGTGCAAGAACATCGTCTATCTTTCAAGCCACGTGCATGGGACTTCTCATCTATCCCGCCCCTCTCTAGTCATCTGGCCTAGGCTACCAGCCTATCTGCCCTATCCATTGTGATGGGTCAACTCGCCTACTTCAAGTGCCATGATTGATCTGTCTCGAATCCCTCTTCCTTGTGAACAGGCCGTCAAGCAGGTCCTCTGGCGCCCCGAAGCCAGCTGCCCCTATCTACTTGATTTTGATAACTGGTCCTCATCGAAGCCAAGGCACCCCTGCGTGATCTAATCTATCATCTCTTTCTGAACTTGTATTTCCACCCCAGGCATCCCGTGCCCCTATCTTTGGAGGGCAGGTCGCCATTTCGTCATTTTCCGACCGCTTCCTGTTCTAGTTCGTTTTCTCATCTGCTGTGACCTCCCTTCTCCCTTTTTTCTGGGAGCCGGGCGAAGTCTCATGTTTGTTTGGCTAAGCTGGCAGGCCTATCCTACTTCTTGTCCCACATCGTTCATTCCGGGTAAGCAAGAACTTATGCTTATCCATATGCAGGTACCCGCGCATATTCGGATTTCGACCTAGTGTCACTGATTTGATGTCAAGTTTTTTCGTATTAAATTAATAAGTCTTCCCATTTCTTATTATCAGGCATGGAGCATCTTCCTTGGATGCTTGAAAGCAAAAAAAAGCACCTCCTAGCGCCGGTAGATCCTCATTTGATCGCGGAAACGTCGGTTTTGGGCCATATTCTAACCCCTTTCTTTGGCGCCGGTGGAGTGGTTACAGCAGGAGCAAGGGTATGCTACGGCCAATCCCTTCGGTCCGGTTCCTCGGTGCGGGCAGGCAAGGAGATTACTTAGCGCATTGACTAATTCAATTTGGACTAGCCTAATGGGCACAATAAATAAAAAGAGAATTTGCCTCAACAAGTCGTGTAGGAATAGGAATCCGAGGTTTGTATTCCTAATATTAGGTTTCTCTCTCCAAGCCAAGTTAGAATCGAATTTATGGGACTAGACCCAGTATCATCTCTCTCTTTTATCTTTCGTTCGTTTCGATAGTCACTTTCTAAAGTATTCAAAAAAAGCATCTATTAGATAGGTGAAAAAATGATTTAAATAGTATAGTATAGAAAAGAGAAAATCAAATCAAATGCCTCAATTAGATAAATTTACTTATTTCACACAATTCTTCTGGTTATGCCTTTTCCTCTTTACTTTCTATATTGCCATTATTAGTGTAAAATGGTTCCAAATAGAAT